CTAAAAGAATTATTGAAATGAGTTCAAATGGAAGAAAAAAATCTGTTGATAAATGAATTCCAATTTGTTGACTAGTATTTATCAAATCTTGTTCTAGAATCTGGTTTAATCTTGTAGTCCAAATAATCCCATACCATGACGTATTTAGAATAGTAATAATTAATGAAACAAAAAGACTTGTACAAACCAACGAAATAGCCCCATCCCCAACAGTCCAAAGATGAAAATCTTTGCCATATTCTGGCCCACTCATGAACATTACAGCAAATATTATTAAAACATTTATAGCTCCTACATAAATAAGGAGTTGTGCAGAAGCTACAAAATGCGAGTTTGCTAGAATATAAAATAAAGATATACAAACAAGAACCAATCCCAGTGAAAAGGCAGAAAAAATAGGATTGGTAAATAATACCACTCCGAGACCCCCTAATATAAGACCTGACCCCAGAAAGACTAAAAGAAAATCATGTATTGCTCCAGTTAAATCCATTATATGTAAAATAAGAGATAAAAAAATAGGAATTTTTCATGATCTTATTGACTTGGACAGGAAAAAAGAAGTTCATGCGCTACTAATTATTGCTAATTAAATGAAATCCTAATTTGATATACATATTAAAGTTATTGGACCCATCGCATTCTTTTTTTATCTGAAAGAGTCGTTCGAAACTAAAACTATTGGAAATCATTACAGTAAACAGATTTTCAATACAAATTAAGTTGTGATTTTCATCAATCAATAGAATAGTGAATAGAATAGTCGGGGTTTGTAATTTTTGACCAAAATAAAAAAATCAACTTTTTGAATTTAAATTTAAAATTAAATAAAAGAACCTTAGTAATTTCTTCCATCACAAGATTTCTCATTTGTTATGAGATTTCTCTTTTGTTTGAGGCGAATTCAAAATTGTTCGAATTGTGTAATCATCCGTTATTGATATTGGTAAACGACCCAGAGCAATTTGATTATAATTTAATTCGTGACGATCATAAGTAGAAAGCTCATATTCTTCAGTCATTGATAAACAATTTGTTGGGCAATACTCAACACAATTACCACAAAATATACAGATTCCGAAATCAATGCTGTAATTAAACAATCGTTTCTTTCGAATATCCGTTTCCAATTTCCAATCAACAGCAGGTAGATCTATAGGACATACACGAACACATACTTCACAAGCAATGCATTTATCAAATTCAAAGTGTATTCGACCACGAAAACGCTCCGATGTGATCAATTTTTCATAAGGGTATTGAATAGTTACGGGTAAACGGTTGGCATGAGATAGGGTAATCATAAAACTTTGACCAATGTACCTTGCCGCCCGTACTGCTTGTTGACCATAATTGATGAACCCAGTTACCATAGGGAACATATAGTAAATATCAATAATAAATTGGATTTTGTTTCTTTCTCTTGTTTGATACAAGTTGTGAATTGAATTTGAATATTTGAATTTGAATTATAGTGAATATCAAATATTCTATTCGATTTTTTTATATAAATTTATAATGAAAGGAGTTGGGAAGAAGTTGTTAATAATAGATTACCTAAAGAAATAGGTAAAAGAAATTTCCATCCAAGATTTAATAATTGGTCCATTCTCAGTCTAGGTAAAGTCCACCTTGTTGTGATAGGAATGAACAAGAACAAAAAAGTTTTCGCTAATGTAATGAAAATACCAATTGTTGTTCCAAAGACTCCATACGCTTTATTTATTTCCAAAAACTCAGGAATCAATATGTATGGAATAGAGAGATTCCAACCACCCAAGTAAAGAACTGTTACAAATAGTGAAGAGACTAGTAGATTTAAATAGGAAGCAACATAAAATAAACCAAATTTGATACCCGAATATTCGGTTTGATAACCTGCTACTAATTCTTCTTCTGCTTCTGGTAAATCAAAAGGCAATCTCTCGCATTCGGCTAGAGAAGAAATTATAAAAACAATAAACCCTATAGGTTGCCGCCACAAATTCCATCCCCAAAAACCATATTTTGACTGCGCCTCAACTATATCAACTGTACTTGAACTGTTAGATAATCATAGTCGATGATAAGATCACTCTTATCATCGCTATTCCAGAACCGTACATGAGATTTTCACCTCATACGGCTCCTCGAGAGCCATAAATAAATCTAGGGACTGATTAGATATTCTTTATTTAATCTTGATATACTTGTAGGATAGATAAAGTTAAAATCAATCGAAAGTTCCTGAATTAGACTAATGGAATTCTGTCTGCTATACTATAAAAAAAGTGCTTCGGAATTGATCTTATCCCTTACTTTAAGTTTAAGAATTTCAATTTTTTTATTGAGTAATAACTTAGATCCTTCAAAAAAAATACTCTTTATTACCAATATCAATAAATAGTTCACTTTTTTTTTCGATTCCGAAAAAAAAAGAATTAAACATTCATTATTTATGACATGACAAAAATTTCATTTCCATTAATATGGATATCAGATAAAAAAGATTTTTTTTGCAATTCCATACTTTCTTTTCGTTCCTTTACTTTACTTTTATATTAAACCTAAATAAAAGAAAGAAAGGGTAAAGGATTACTTCGTTACTGATAGTTATTCATATAATCGGTGGATAGGATCATACTCTGGATCGGAATTTCATTTTTGGGAGTACTACTTGATCGTTTCTACAAATTTAAAGCCCTAATTAGTATTTCTTTTATGTATAAAAGTCTCTTCGAATAACTTACATAATCTCTATTACGAATCCTTTGTGTACTTTTGTGTTCCTAATCATCCACTCATTTTTTCTCAATCTCTATGGTAATTCATGTATGGGAATACATACAAAAGATAGTAAAAGCTCCATAGAGTTGTTCTTTTCAACCCGCTTCAAGACATGATGACTTATTAACCAATCTTGGGGTAAAGAGTCTTGACTGCTTATGTTTATTTTCGTTTAACCCTTGTACATAGGAAATGAGATTCCATTTTTTTACTGCGAATTTCGAAGCTGTTTTCTTTCACTCATCTAACTATCTAGTTTAGTTTAGCAATCCGGGCTAGTGAATAAAAAAAGAAAGAAAGATATATCTATTTAATACGTTTAATTTTTATTCTTAGAAACCTAAAAAGAAATGGAGGAAGACTTATGTCTCAACGAATCACACGTAGAGATGTTGATAACACACATAGAGTTAATGGTATTTCATAACTAATTGATTGAGCAGCAGCCCGTAGACCACCTAAAAAGGAATATTTATTATTTGATCCATATCCTGACATAAGAAGTCCAATTGGAGCAATACTTGAAACGGCAATCCATAAAAAAACACCAATACTGAGATCGGCTAGAATAAGGCGATAGCCAAAAGGAATTACTGAATAACTTAGTAGAATTGATATGACTGCTATAGAGGGTCCGATACTAAATAAACGTGTATCCCCCCTAGATGGAAGAAGGTTCTCTTTCAAAAGTAATTTTATCCCGTCTGCTAGAGCTTGAAGAATTCCCAAAGGGCCGGCGTATTCAGGTCCAATACGTTGTTGTATACCTGCGGATATTTCTCTTTCTAACCACACAATTACTAGTACACCTGTTGTGATTCCCAATATGAGAATCAAAATAGGGACAAGCATCCATATAGTTTCATAAACCTCTTTTAAGGATTCTAATCTGGAAAAAGACTTGATAGCTTGTACTTCTGTTGTATCAATTATCATTTCAACGATCAACTTCTCCCATAATAATATCTATGCTACCTAGTATCGTCATAATATCAGCCAATTTCATTTTTTTAACTAACTGAGGAAGAATTTGCAAATTGATAAAACCCGGGGAACGAATTTTCCATCTCCAAGGAAAAACACTCTGGTCTCCTATCAAAAATATTCCCAATTCCCCCTTTGGGGCTTCGACTCTTACATAAAGTTCTTGTTTCGACAATTCAAAAGCAGGGGATGGCTTTTTACTAATGAATCGATATTCAAAATCATTCCATTCAGGATATTTTATTCTATTAAAGCGTCGGATTTCTAAATTCTCATAGGGACCCCCTGGAATTCCTTCTAGAGCCTGTTGAATAATTTTGATGGATTCTGCCATTTCACCGATTCGTATTAAATAACGAGCTAATGAATCTCCTTCTTTTTGCCATTGGACTTCCCAATCAAATTCGTCGTAACACTCATAATGATCAACTTTACGAAGATCCCATTGTATTCCGGAAGCTCGTAGCATTGGTCCCGATAAACCCCAATTTATTGCCTCTTCTCCACCAATAATGCCCACTCCTTCAACTCGTTCTAAAAAAATAGGATTTCGTGTAATAAGTTTTTGGTATTCAGCAATCCCTGTTAAAAAATAATCACAAAAATCTAAACATTTATCTATCCATCCATAAGGTAGGTCGGCAGCTACTCCGCCGATACGAAAATAATTATGCATCATTCTCATACCGGTGGCAGCTTCGAATAAATCATATACCAATTCTCTTTCTCTGAAAATATAGAAGAAGGGGGTCTGCGCGCCAATATCTGCCATAAAAGGGCCGAGCCATAACAAATGAGAAGCTATACGACTTAACTCCAGCATAATCACTCTGATATAGCTAGCCCTCTTAGGTACTTGAATATTTCCCAATTGTTCTGGCCCATTTACCGTTATTGCTTCGGTGAACATAGTGGCTAAATAATCCCAACGTGTTACATAAGGCAGATATTGTATAATTGTTCGGTTTTCCGCAATTTTTTCCATCCCTCTGTGTAAATAACCCAATATTGGTTCACAGTCAATAACATCTTCACCGTCTAAAGTAAGGATAAGTCGGAGAACGCCATGCATGGATGGATGGTGAGGACCCATATTGACTATCATGAGGTCTTTTTTTGTAGTTGGTACAGCCATAGGTTTTCCCCGATTCATTATTCAGTTTTCCATGAATTGCTGAAAACAAAAAGAAGTTCATCAAAATTCAAGATCTAATAAATCAAATAATTCAAAACGACTCTTCAAATTAACGTGTTTTTATTTTAGCTTTCGAATGTTCAATTGACTGATTAATTCTTTATAGCGTACTCCATCTTTTTTTAACAAATAAGCCAGTAGTCGTTGCCGTTTTCCTAGAATTTTTCGTAGACCTCTCTGAGATGAATAGTCTTTTTTGTGCAATTCCAAATGTGAAGTAAGTCTTCCTATCTTATTGCTAAAACGGAATACTTGAAATTCAACGGACCCCCTGTTTTCTTCTTTTTCTTCATGCGAAATAACAGATATGAATGATTTTTTTGTCATAAAATTTAAAACTTCTTTTTTTTTTTACCAAATATGGAATTTTGCCGATCAGTAATAATAATGCCAGCTATTTTTATCTGGTACACATAATAATCAGAATTTTCTTTATTCATTTTGATAAAATGAATAAAGAAAATTCTGTTGATTCATTTCTGGATCTAATTGATACGTTATCGAATTAGTATCATGTATCGAAATTGGACGCTAAGACAAGGCGCGTGCGCATCTATTTATCTACTAGACGATAAGGAATATATAAGATAAATGTATCATAAATGAGTTTTTAATCGTGGATACATACGTATTCTTAACATACTAAAACGACTGCCGTTATTAGTATGGATACAATAACGATTCATACAAGCTAAATCTTCTAATCGATAATTCGGCCAAAGAAAGGATTTGAATTTGATAAGTTTCTTTTTATCTCGATCAAGATCTTTGCTTTTATCAAAAAATTGACTACCGTTTTTTACCCTATTCCCATTGTAAAATACTGGGTTTTTATCCACAACTTTATTATTCCTTGGGTTGAAACAAGTTATAATTTCCAACTCTCGACGGCGTCTAGGCAACAAAGTATTTTCAAGAGTAAGCAAATCGGTTCGTTTTCCAATTCTTCTATAGTAAGAAAGACATCTTCGAAAGAAGAGTCATAAACCAAACGTTCAAATTCTGAGATTTTTCCCGTATACTCTAGAAAAATTCCTCTAATAAACTCGCAATACTTAAGAAAAGTATAAAACAAAGAATCTATTCTGTTTGTAAAAAATCTGGAATGTGGTTTTTCTAGATATATTGACCAAACACTCGTTTTACATTTTTGAACAAGCATGGAACCTTTGATCCTAAATTCTGCTATAATTATCGCGTCGGGTCTACATTTTTCTAGGTACCTTTCATTATTTTTTATAAGTTGAGCTTCGGGTGGAAGAAAGAGGAGGCCAGTTAATCTTTTGAAGGGTGTGGGTGCAGGTGGCTTTTTGGGGTGTCCCCGAGAGGATCCCCTTAAGAGGGGTTCAGATGTTTTTTGGAAATATTGTATTTTATCTTGTTTTTTATCGGCTAATCGAGTTTTTTTTTCCAATACATTTATCTCTTTAAGCCCTTTTCTGTCTAAAACTGCAATTTTTTTAGAAAATTCAGTGCTTAAGCTGTTCTTTTTTTGTTCATTGGTACGAATCCAATAATTGTACAGTTCATCAGATGATAATTTTTCTGTTGTAGACAAAGAAGTCTTTTTTTGTATCATTCCCGAGAAAGCGGCTAAACTAGGTGGATGTGAAAAAGAAATTCTTTTTTTTCCATCATTTTGATCAGAAGTTGGGATTTTTTTATAGAATGCTTCTTTAAAAACTTTAAAAACTTTAAAAAGTTTAAAAAGGGGAGGAGAAGGCTCTTCCTTGGTAAATTCCCCTTCTTTCGCTAGGCCTATTCTATAAAAATATTCTTCAGCTTTTTTTCGATCTATTTCCACTTCGGCTTCTTTCGGTTTATAAGTCAAAATAGGTAACGGCATTTTGTTAAAAATGAGTAGACATGTAAAAAATACGAGAATACCACCGATTAGACCAAAAGAATTTCTCAAATCGAAGATCAAATTCTGATAAAATCGAAACACATAGAAAAGGTACTTTTTAGGTCTAATAATGGGCTTAGCCGATCTAACCAAATAATTTTGCTGTATCCATACTAATACGAATCTAACCGATTTCATGAATAAAATGTGACCAATTAACCAACCAACAAAACTACTTGTTAAAAATAATATCTTGTTGTTGTATCGAAACATATAAACGTTGAGTAATCTGAAAAACATTGTACTTGGGAAAAAAAAGAAATGGCTCAATAATTGAAAAAAGAGATTATTCAGGAATATACATTGAATGCTGAGATTACGCGTACGCATTGAATTTTTGCGAGTAGATTTTTCATCAACAAAAAAGTCTTCGTAACTGTACCACATGTAATGAAGGTAAAGATAAGGTACAGTTATGAAAGTTATTGTACGAGGCCTACTCAATACTAGACGCAGAGGCCTATAATAGATCGATATGAACATCAGGAGTTGTCCTATCATAATACCAGTTGATACGGCTACCTCCTTCTCGATTGCTTCTTCTTCTCCTTCTTCTATAACCTGAAAATGAGCTTGGAGAAGTAAGAGATAAGAAGGGCCTATGGATAATGTGGTCAGAAATCCATAATAGAGTCCGACCACAACGACCGAATTCATTAGCTTCATAGCTAGAGATGCGGAATTGCCTAGTAGAAAAGACGGATAAATCATATAAAACTCCTTTTGTTGTTAAAAATTTTTGGATTCCTACTATAGTAGAATCGTTTTACTTTGTTTACTATAAGATGCATCATCGTTCCAATTTGTTATAAGATTTTTTTGGGTTAGGCCGACTTCTATTGTTCGTATTTCGATTGTTCGTATTCGACGAAGATTTTTTTTATTTTTTTTTTCTATAAACAAAGTTGAATTCCCGGAATAAAGAGATTTTGCTATTGAAAAAGCTTTTAACGCTGCCCAATATCCCTTTTTTTTCCAAAAATTTTTACGAATATGCTTTTTGGAAATAGAAGTACGTTTTTTTGGAACTGCCATTTAAAATGGATTACTCATTGTTGTAGTTGGATGTGAAAAACATCTATTGGTCAAACGAATCTTTGTTTACTATATAATTAATTATCCATGTATTTTTTAGATTCTATACCATACAGGGCCTTTTAGTCAAATTTTTCATTATAGAAAAGCATAATCTAACTAAAAATATATGAAATATATATATATATATATATTTGTTTACTATATAATTAATTATCCATGTATTTTTTAGATTCTATACCATACAGGGCCTTTTAGTCAAATTTTTCATTATAGAAAAGCATAATCTAACTAAAAATATATGAAATATATATATATATATTAAAATTCCCTAAAATATTCAATTAGGAGAAACAAAATTTTCTATGGAGTATAATATTTATTTATAATTTAAAATACTTCGTGCGAAATTGATGAATAAATTTAATAAAAATTAAATAATTAATCAAAATTTCTACTTATACTTAAGATCTCTATATATTTTGTATATTTTTGCTGTATTTCATTTAATTTACATGTGCATATTAAGCCACATCGAAAAATTTAAGTTAGCAAATCTTAATTGAAAAGCTTGAATTTTTTCTTTTTTTTTCGAAAATCTAAATAAATCGAATTTCCAATTTTCAAATTGAAATGATATCCATAATTTAATCCCATAAATTAATTTGTTTAAAGAATCCATAATTTGAGACATTTTAGTGATTTTTTTTTTTATTCTATGTTATGGTAAAGTAGTAAAGTAAAGTAAGAGGTATCATATCCTTTTTTTCTATAAACTATATAAAATATATAACTATAAAAAAAAAAAAAAGAATATTTTTCTATGTTTTTTTGTTTTTCGTTTGGAACGGAAGACAATCAAATAATTTTTCGTAAAACCAGTTAATAATTATGAATAAACTACTGAATAAACTTATTAAAATAACTAGTTCCTAGTTTTTTGTATTACTTATTTTTTTATTAGATTGTTTATTAGATTTTTAGTAGATCTTCTGATTCATACTATTTTTTAGTCTAATTTTTTTATCTTTATTATATATATTATAAATAACTTAACTGTAAATGAAAGTAGAATTTTTTTTGATTCCTACTTCAGAGACTTCAACATTTTACATTTACTTAAATAATTAAGGATTTACTTTTACTAACAAATTAATTATTTGACCAATTAGAACTTCTTGGTTTGAATATTAAAATAAAAAATGTTTAATAATATTAATTAAAAATTTTATTTAATATAAAATAGTAAATTAACAAATTCTATTTTTTTAAGTTATGTAAAATAAAAACTTGATTTTTTTTATTGGCTTCTTTCAATTCAAAAGAGGCAAGAACCGGCGAATCGTAAACAAAAAATAAAATTTAAATAAAAAATTTAGATATTTGATTATGGAACATATATACCAATATGCATGGATCATACCCTTCACTCCACTTCCGGTTCCTTTGTTAATAGGAGTGGGACTTCTCCTTTTTCCGACGACAACAAAAAATCTTCGGCGTATTTGGGCTTTTTCTAGTATTTTGTTGTTAAGTATAGTTATGATTTTCTCGATGAAGCTGTCTATTCAGCAAATAAATAGCAATTCTATTTATCAATATGTATGGTCTTGGACTATTAATAATGATTTTTCTTTAGAATTCGGCTACTTGATCGATCCACTTACCTCTATTATGTCAATGTTAATTACTACTGTTGCAATTCTAGTTCTTGTTTATAGTGATAATTATATGTCTCATGATCGGGGATATTTGAGATTTTTTGCTTATATGAGTTTTTTCAATACTTCCATGCTGGGATTAGTTACTAGTTCAAATTTGATACAAATTTATATTTTTTGGGAATTAGTTGGAATGTGTTCGTATCTATTAATAGGGTTTTGGTTCATACGACCTATTGCTGCAAATGCCTGTCAAAAAGCGTTTGTGACTAATCGTGTAGGGGATTTTGGCTTATTATTAGGAATTTTAGGTATTTATTGGATAACAGGCAGTTTCGAGTTTCGGGATTTGTTTGAAATATTCAATAACTTAATTAATAAAAATGAGATCCATTTTTTATTTTGTATTTTGTGTACTTTCTTGTTATTTGCTGGTGCAGTTGCTAAATCTGC